GATCAATCAAGTAGCCAAATTCTAAAGAAAAATCATTATCGAGGGCCCAAGACCATACATATTGATAGATAGAACTGGTATTTATTTGCTGAATAGACAGATTAGTTGCAAAAATCATGACTATACTTAACAATAAAATACTCGGAAAAGCCCACATACGACGAAGATTTTTTGTTGCTGTCGGAAAAAGAAGAAGTCCCACTCCTATTAACATAGGAACCAGAAGTGGAAGGAAAGGTATGATCCACGCATGTTGATATGTCTGTTCCATAAAAAAAGTTTTTTAATTCTTAATTAATATTAATTGTTTCCGATTCACCGAACCTTACCTCTTTTGAAAGGAGTCAATAAAAAAATGAAGATATGCACTAACTTAAATAGAATTTTAATTTCTTTTTACTTATTCTTTTTCTTTCTGAGTTTCTGCTAAATATTTCAAATATTCAAATCAAGAAGTTACAATTGGTCAAATCATATGAAAGAAAGAGATTAATGACGAGTCTCCTTGGAATTTTAAAACTCGAGTCAAATTAGGCATATTTTTCATCCATCTTATCTATTCTTTTAGATTTTTAGAAAAAAAAATATTATCTAGAAAAGAAATACATAATGAATTAGAAAAGTTCAGACTTTTTTTTGAACAATAGATGTCTTTCACATCCAGCTATACCAATGAGTAATCTCTTAATTTTAATTTAAATGGCAGTTCCAAAAAAACGTACTTCTGCATCAAAAAAGCGTATTCGTAAAAATTTTTGGAAAAGGAAGGGGTATTGGGCAGCGTTAAAAGCATTTTCCTTAGGGAAATCTCTTTCTACCGGGAATTCAAAAAGTTTTTTTGTGCGACAAACAAATAAAATAAGTAATAAAACATAACACGTTGGAATAATCTGAATCGGCCTGACTCAAAAATTGACTCATTGCATTTCGAAAATAAAATTCCCGAATTCCATTTCCTATTGATTAGCTCAACAGGGAATGGAATTCGTTCCGCTCTTAGAATATGTAGAAGAAGAATTCTTCTGTTTACCTTACCGAATTCGAAAAAAAAAAGTTTCTTTTTGTTGACAAAAAAACACAAGATACTAAAATTTCTTTTTAGTATATTTTATCATTTCCAAGCTGAGGAGTCTTATTTCCCCATCAACCTATTTGTTACAATACTATAAGGTTTTCTTTTTTCTATAGATCCACCTTTTCTGTATAGAAGGGCGGATAGAAAATCTTTCGTTACTAAAATCATTGAACCTAATTGATTAAAATTCTAAACTTTTTTGTGCAACTTTATTACTTTTTAATTTTCTCTGAAGTCTTCTAGACTATAAACCCCCATATATCTCTCGCCACCAATCCAGGCAAAAACCCTTAGTGAATATATTCTGGATAAATATGTGTCAATTTTGAATGATCCAAAATAGGTTCTTTTTTTATGTTCATTGATAAAATGGATTTTTTTTGTTTCACTTTTTGAACTCAAATAAATCAAAAACAGTTCATTAAAAGAAAAATATTTTTTGAGGGGAGGTTCTATCCCTTAATTCATAGTAGGACGATCGAGTTTTACAAGAGTTCAAGTCGAAGGGAGTCTAAAATACACAATAAAACTAAGACCCTAAGCTAAAATAATAAACCTTCACTATTTGAACGGATTTTTATTCATCAATTTGAATCTTTCCTAAAAAATATTCCACCCAATTGAATTCTTAAATCTAGACGATTGCTTATTCATAGGCTATTATGAGTTCAAGACAAGCCGCTATGGTGAAATTGGTAGACACGCTGCTCTTAGGAAGCAGTGCGAGAGCATCTCGGTTCGAGTCCGAGTGGCGGCATATCATCTCCTAAAAAAAGTAAATAGATCCTATAATGAATTCAATTGCCGATTTCTATTTTATAATTAAGGGACTCTTTTTTATGATATTTTCAACCTTAGAGCATATATTAACTCATATTTGTTTTTCGATCGTTTCGATTAGAATTACAATTCATTTGATAACCTTTTTAGTCGATGAAATCGTAAAAGTATATGATTCATCCGAAAAGGGCATGATAATGACTTTTTTCTGTATAACAGGATTATTAATTACTCGTTGGATTTATTCGAGACATTTTCCACTAAGTGATTTATATGAATCGTTAATCTTTCTTTCATGGAGCTTTTCCCTTATTCATATAGTTCCGTATTTCAAAAAAAATCCAAATCTTCTAAGCACAATAATTGGACCAAGTGCTATTTTTACCCAGGGCTTTGCTACTTCAGGTCTTTTAACTGAAATACACGAATCCACAATATTAGTACCCGCTCTTCAATCTGAGTGGCTAATAATGCACGTAAGTATGATGATACTAGGCTATGCGGCCCTTTTATGTGGATCATTATTATCAGTATCACTTCTAGTCATTACAGTTAGAAAAAAGAGAAAGGTTTTTGCTACGAGTAATCATTTAGTAAATTTAAATGAGTCATTTTTCTTTGGTAAAATCGAATACATGAATGAAC